CTATAGACGCCACAATTGCCGAATTTGCACCCTGCAGGTTTATATTTGTTCGAGTATGTAAATAAATCGCAAATACGATCCAAGTAATAAATGCCCAAGTTTCCTTTGGATCCCAATTCCAATACGAACCCCATGCTTCGTTAGCCCATACTGCTCCCGAAAGAATACCTATGGTTAAAAATAAAAACCCTAGACTAATAACCCGATAACTCCAATAATCCAATTGTTGAATAAATTGGGATCTGTAATAATTCTTATCCGAAAAAAAAGAAGTAGTTTGGAAAAGATTGCTTCTTTTCTTCATGTATTCAATTTCACCAACGAAAAATGACTCTTTTAATAAAAGATTACTTTTAGTAATACAAAAAATATTTCTGTTTTTTCGAAATGTAATGACTAGAAGTGCTACTGATAATAAGGATCCACATAAAAGGGACGCATAGCCCAATATCATCATAGTTACATGCATTATTAACCACTCGGATTGAAGAGCGGGTACTAATATTGAAGATTGGTGTATTTGAGTTAAAAGCCCGGAAGTAGCAAAGCCTTGGGTAAAAATAGCACTTGACCCGGTTATTATGCTTAAATAATTTTTATTTTTTTTGAAATACGGAACTATATGAATAAGGGAGAAACTCCACGAAAGGAAGATTAATGATTCATATAAATCACTTAGTGGAAAATGACCTGAATAAATCCAACGCGTAATCAATAATCCTGTTATACAGAAAAAACTAATTATCAGGCCTTTTTCGGACGAATCATATAGTTGTACGATTTCATCTACGAAAAAAAAGGTTATCAAACGAATTGTAATTACGATTGAAACAGTGGAAAGGGAAATATGAGTTAATATATGTTCTAAAGTTGAAAATATCATAAAAAAGAAGAATCTCTTAAATGGAAATCGGGAGTTGAATTCATTATAGGATCTATTTATCTTTTTTAAAAGATGACTTGTGCCGCCACTCGGACTCGAACCGAGATGCTTTAGCACTGCTTCCTAAGAGCAGCGTGTCTACCAATTTCACCATAGCGGCTTATCTTGAACTTATAATAGCTTAGGAATAAACAATCGTCGAGATTGAAGAAGTCAATTCAGTGTAATATTTTTACTTTCTTTTTCAGAAAAATTTCAAATTAAAAAATTAATTAAAAATCTTATACCCCCTCTTTTTTAGATAGAGAAAGGGGGAAAAATAAAATAAAAATTATTATCGTAACGGGATCGATGGGGAAAAACCTCCCCATCTTGGAAATGAGAAAATCTACAGCAGGGGAAACCCTTTATTTATCTTGTATTTCTCCGTTTGTCAATTAGTATTTTTAGAATTCAGAAATTCTTTTTTTTTTAATATAAAAGAGTGAACTAAGTGCCATTTCATATCGAATAGCTTAACTCAATAGATATTGGAAATTGGAATTTTTTTTTTAGGAAAAATGAAAGTGCATTTTTCGAGTCGATTCCGATTATTCAAATTTTTGATTACTTATTTGCTTGCTGCACAAAAAAACTTTTTGAATTCCCTGTAGAAAGAGATTTCCCTAACGAAAAAGCTTTTAACGCTGTCCAATATCCCTTCTTTTTCCAAATATTTTTGCGAATACGCTTTTTTGATGTAGAAATACGTTTTTTTGGAACGGCCATTTAAAATAACTTATTGCTCTAGTTGAATGTGAAAGACATCTATTGCTCAAAACCAATCCTTCCTTACTATTAATTCAATTTATTCTTGAATTAACATTTTCTTCAGAAAAAAAGAAAGCTAAAGGAGGGAAAGATATATGAAAATCGTATAAATATTAGAAATAGAGAAAGGCGAAGATATGTGATTTTTTTTTTTTCAAATCTTTTTATTCCTTTTTTATTCCATAGAATAGCCATAAAAGGGTTTTTATTTATTAGATTCATTAATATCTTTATTTAATATTCTTTCTCAGTAAAGTATATATATCTATAGAATCTGCTGTGCCATACAAATCGAATTAGTTGAGTTTAACCTTAAATAATAATAAAAAAAAAGAATCCAACCTTCTATTTTGATTTCCCTTTTTAGTAACTAGTCAATCTCGGGAAAAGGGGTAGGTTGAGTTTTCAAATTCGAAAAAAAAAAAAAATTCAAAATTACTCTCTTTTATATCATTTGACCAAATGTTACTTCTTGATTTGAATTGAATATTTGAAGGATTTAGAAAACTAAATGAAAAAAAGTAAAGAATAAATAAAGTAAGAAGAAAAAAGCTTGTTAAATTCTAGTTAAATTAGTTTAACTTAGTCCACATCTTGGCTTTTATTGACTCTTTGAAAAGAGGTAATATCCGGGCAATCGGAAACAATAAATTACGAAATTAAGAATTCAAAAAGCTTTTTATGCAACAGACATATCAATACGGGTGGCTCATACCGTTCATTCCACTTCCCGTTCCTATATTAATAGGGGTGGGGCTTCTTCTTTTTCCGACCGCAACAAAAAATTTTCGCCGTATGTGGTCTTTT